TGGTTCACAAAAAATAAATGGCATAAAAAAGTCGTATATCTATATTATGGATTTTTAAAAATCCCGTGAATAGGAACTACTATTAAAGTAATTCTTATGATTCACTCATTTTATTATATTATTTCAATTCTAGTTTTTGGTTATTTTGGCTTGATGAATCTTAGCGATTACTTAATTAGAATTACGTCCTAAGTCATTTGATGATTGTATCATTAACTATTTCTTTATTTTGGTGTGAGGAACTTATCATGAATCCACTGGTTTCTGCTGCTTCGGTTATTGCTGCTGGGTTGGCTGTTGGGCTTGCTTCTATTGGACCTGGAGTTGGTCAAGGTACAGCTGCGGGTCAAGCTGTCGAAGGTATCGCGAGACAACCTGAGGCAGAAGGAAAAATCCGAGGTACTTTATTGCTTAGTTTGGCTTTTATGGAAGCTTTAACAATTTATGGCCTGGTTGTAGCATTAGCGCTTTTATTTGCGAATCCTTTTGTTTAATCCCAGAAATCATAAAATTCGGGATTTTTTTTTGTAGTTTTTTAATTCTATCAAGATTTAACTCCTACAATTATTCATTGAGACAACAATCCTTGGGAAGGACTAATTTGAGGATGGGGAATTAGCACATCGATTCGCTTTCTTCCTTCCCCTTATTCTTTTAGTTTAATAGAAACTTTTTTTAAGGAGTGTTGCGAAAAAAAGGAAGTTTAGGTTTTTTGAACTTGACATAAAACTTGGTCTCAAATTCTAGCTTAATTCTAATAAGTCTCATTATTATTATTGAAAATTAAAAATTTTGGAAAATACGTTTGTAAATAGAATAGGTTTTTGATTCTGTTTACAAATATCCAAAGAGGTAAATTAAATTATTAAATTAAAATTTCTTTTTATTGAAAATAAAAAGAATAAAAAAAAAGGACAGAGTTCTTTTTTTTATAGTTTAGCTAGAAGAGGAGATTATATGAAAAATTTAACCGATTCTTTCGTTTACTTGGGTCACTGGCCATCCGCCGGGAGTTTCGGATTTAATACCGATATTTTAGCAACAAATCCAATAAATCTAAGTGTAGTTTTCGGTGTATTGATCTTTTTTGGAAAGGGAGTGTGTGTGAGTTGTTCATTTCAAGAATAGGCTGGATTCACCCAGTGGCACTATAACTAGGAAAAAGTGCATAATCCCGCGAATTACTTCTGAATAAAAAAAATCATATTTTAGAACCATAGCATTTCGTTATTCTTTGGTAAGTCCGCTTTACTTTGATTCTCTATCAACCAAAAATTGGGACAATTAATTAACATGGTTAAAGCTAAACTGTTTGAAGTTCAGATGCAACATGGTACTCTTTCTACTATTAAAAAATTAAAAAATGTAGTCTAATAAAAAACTGAATAAAAATTTCAAAAAGAATTGGTAGACTTTTTTCGATATAAAACACTCATGTCGATAAAATTTTTTGAGTCTTTTTTTATAATGCAGAATTGATAACCTACGTATAAAGTAATAAGAATTCTTTGGATTTCAAGAAAAAAAAAACAACTTTGCTGACAATTATTGATTTTTCATTGGTCAGAAGAATCCTCCGAATATTTTTATCTTGGATTGGTGATCTTTTTCGATATAAATATATATTGAATATGAATTGAATAAAAAAACTCGGGAGAGGGTAGGCTCATTGCATGAAAAAGATGGGAATGGAAGTCTCATAAATAATTGATAAATGATTGGAATAAATGAGCATGAGAGCCAAATGAATCGAAAGATTCATATTTGGTTCGGGAAGGGATCATAGAACTTTTTTTTTTTTTTTAATGAATGGAAAGATAATCTACTTTCATTAAATGATTTATTAGATAATCGAAAGCAGAGGATATTAAATACTATTAGAAATTCAGAAGAACTGCGTGAAGGAGCTATTCAACAATTAGAAAATGCCCGGGCTCGCTTGCGTAAAGTAGAAACGGAAGCGGATCAGTTTCGCGTGAATGGATACTCTGAAATCGAACGAGAAAAATTAAATTTGATTAATTCAACTTATAAGACTTTGAAACAATTAGAAAATTACAAAAATGAAACCATTCTTTTTGAGCAACAAAGAACAATTAATCAAGTCCGCGAACGGGTTTTCCAACAAGCTTTACAAGGAGCTATAGGAACCCTTAATAGTTGTTTGAGTAACGAGTTACATTTACGTACTATTAATGCAAATATTGGGATGTTTGGTACGATGAAAGAAATAACTGATTAGTCCTTTCCTTACGATTATGATAGGCATTATTTTTTTTCTTTCAAAAAAGAATCAGGACAATACTCATGGTAACCATTAGAGCCGACGAAATTAGTAATATTATCCGTGAACGTATTGAGCAATATAATAGAGAAGTAACGATTGTAAATACCGGTACCGTACTTCAAGTGGGCGATGGCATCGCTCGTGTTTATGGTCTTGATGAAGTAATGGCAGGTGAATTAGTAGAATTCGATGAGGGTACTATAGGTATTGCTC